GCCCGAAGTTGAACTTAATTGAAAAAGTCAAGCAATTCTATTTGCTCACAAGAAATTTGTCCCCCGCCATACTTTCTTTACCCCTGTTTGTCCACTACCGCGACCGAACCTAAGCAAAGGAAGTCCAAAAGATAGACCCGAATAAAGAATAAATAAATAGTAATCTTTGACAAAACAAATAAGAAGAAAAATGATTCTTACTTTGATACAAGAAAAGAAGAATCGACACAAGAAAAAGACATTTTTGCCTTTTTCTTGTGCCCAATAGAGGATTAAGAAGACCCTCAATTCCACCTAAAAGGACTTGTTCCTTTTATTGTTCTCGCTTCCGCCTTGGATCCTCTTCTTTTGCATGAAATAGAAATAAGGAATTCCAGAAATCGAGGTTTTTTTCTAACTTGATGGTAAGAAATCCCAGGATCTAGAAATTCATTTCGTACAATTGAACCTTTTCAAACTGTTTCTTTTTGAGAACCAAAAAGACTTGTGCCAAAATAACAGATGCGAAGAAGAACAAAAGGCCTTGGACGCGCAATGGATCCTGAAGCACAATTTCGGCATCCCCCTGACCAAACCCTCCTACATTAGGATTGCTTGTTAATGGTTGATCAAGTTTGATCGATTCCCCCTCTGAAACTAGAAGTTCTGGCCCAGGAGGTATAATATCAATCACTTGGCGTCCATCCGACGCATCGACTATGGATATTTCATATCCCCCCTTTTCTTTACGTAGTATTTTTTTTACTATACCTGTTGACGTAGCATTATAGACCGTATTGTTACTCTTGCTACCATCAGGATAGATCTGTCCCCTTCCTCGGTTTCCCCCTACATATATGGGATATTTTAAGAAATGAACGTCTTTTTTCGTAGCGGGATCGGGGGAAAGAATGGGAAAGACAATTTCACTATATTTCTTACCGGGAACAGGGCCTATCACAAGAATATTTTTTTTATTGGGACGATAACTCTGAAAAGAGAGATTTCCTATCTTTTCTTTCAACTCAGGAGAAATACGGTCGGGCGGCGCTAATTCGAATCCCTCGGGCAAAATAAGAACAGCACCCACATTCAACCCTCCCTTTTTACCATTAGCAAGAACTTGTTTCAGCTGCATATCATAAGGGATTCGAAGAACTGCTTCAAATACAGTATCAGGAAGCACTGCTTGGGGAACTTCAATATCCACAGGCTTATTAGCTAAATGGCAATTGGCACATACAATTCGTCCAGTTGCTTCCCGCGGGTTTTCATAACCCTGCTGCGCAAAAATGGGATATGCATTTGAAATAGATGTGCGAGTTATTACGTATATCATGATCGATACAGAAATCGATCGAATCATCTGTTCCTTTAACCAAAAAAAAGTATTTCTATTTTCCATGCCCAATCGCGGATCCCGGAGTTTCTACAATAAATTAGATAGGTAGCTAAGCGAATCTAGTTCCCTATACACGAGTCTGTTGTCATTCTACTGCAACAGTTGTACTGGAATGATAAATACCTTGAGCAGATAGAAATAGAAAGAATTTTGCTAAAAAAGAAAAGGCTTTCTTTCGAAAGGAAGCGAAAGGAAGAAATATGCTAATTTGATTAATATTAGGAAAAATATTAGGAAATCAAATGAGTGAGTTTATGCTTCACTAATTGAATGATAAATGACTACAAGTGAAGGAGATAAACGGTTTAAACAAAAAAAGACCCAAAATTTCAAACACGTGTCTAGAATCACAGGAAAACTACAAACAAAAATAGTGAAAATTAGCTCGTTAGGAGCCCATCCAAGATTGTTGTAGACCCAACGAATTAGTAGTTCCCAACCGCGGGTGGAGTGAAATCCAACAAAAAAATCAGTAACTAAAAGAATAAAAAAAGCTTTTATTGAGTCATTTAAGTTATAGAAAAATTCCTGAACCCAAGAATTCAAAATGACAAGTTCTTCTTTACCCAGAAAAAAAGAAACATTTAGAATAGCCAAACAGATTATATTTGTTGAGAAATGCAAAATGATATGGAGATGATCCTCATTATCTATTTTGGCCAATTGTATTATTTCCTTGTGTATTCCTATAGGGGGTTTTTGTACATGTGTCTTCGGTTTCTCTTTTATCATTTCGTCCAAGAGAAAAAGTTCTTCTAATTCTATGAATCCTTCTAGAATCCTTTTCTCTTTAATATCAGTTAAGAAAGTTTCGGATTGTCTGATATTCCACCAATTCTGAATCCAAAGTTCCAGACATTTGTTAAAAGAGAAAGAGACTCCCCAGGGCAAAAGTACGATAAATACAAGATATAGGAAAGAAGGCAATGCTTTCTTTTTTTTCATTTTTGATCTGTAAATTGAGTTGTTAATGAATCTGGCTTCATTCGCCGACTCTATTTCATTCGCTGAATATATATGATATTTCTTTTCTTTGAAGCAAAACTTCTATAACAAGGTTTGAAACCTTGTGTTTGTATCTATTTCTTTTTTTGTATACTAGTGGAATTTCATTGTATTGGGTTCTTTCTTAGATCTAAATGGAGTGGAATAGAGAAATAAAAAAAAAAGGCCTTTCATATAAAAATGGAAAAATATTATCCCATATATCTCACTTGGACAAAACAAATTAGAAGCAATTTTCTCTTATCCTCGTTTGTTCTTTCCTTTAGATTTAGATAAATACTCAAAATACTTCAATTGGTACGCGCAAGAAATAGGCCAATTCGGCAGCTTTTTGTTCAATTTCTCGTGGAGTAAAAAACTTCTCATCAGTACGAGTCAAGGGAATGACCCCCTGGCCCCGGATTTCCATATAAAGGATACGACGAGGATAAAGACCCTCTTTAACCTGAATTCTAATTGATTGGATATCCCGTACAAGGAATCGAAGGAAGATGCGACGTTTTATTCCAGGGAATCCCCAACGAAAAATGCACACTATTCCCTCTTTTCTATCGAATCGGTTATAACCACTGCCCACATTCCACAAAATAGTGCACCACAAATAGGAGCTAATGAATAGGCCCGCGATTCCGTAGAAAGACATCACAACTCCCTGTGGAAAAAAAAGAATTTGTTGAGATGGAAGTACGGATATCATATTCTTACCAAGATAACTGGAAGCCCCAACCGCTAAGAATCCTAATGAACCTAGAAAAAGAATACAGGCCCAGAAAAAATTACCTCTTTTTCGAGAACCTTTTAGAAGTTCTATCCATATGTGTTCTGATTGCCAATTCATATTAGATATACTAAATCCAGTAGCGGTCAATTAAAATTAAGAGAATAAGCTAAATGATTTTGACTTTACTTTTTTTGATTCTAAAATAGCCTTCAGTAACTAGTACTCCTGTGAAAAAATTGGTTAGATACATTGACTTTCTAAGAATTCGTGAATCCACTTAAAAAAAAAACTCGCTATACTCGGCTACGCATATGCACGCATTTATGCTCGTATCCTATATTTGCATCCATAGACGTTTTTCATTTGTGTGTAGAAAGAGCTACATACCCTATCATATTATATTACTTACACAAAAAAATATCCGTATTATGATCCTGGAAATACATTAAGAAAATTGGGCCCCGTCTTTTCTAGACAATCTTATTTTTCTGCACATAAAGAAATAAGGAAGCCATTGCAATTGCCGGAAATACTAAGCCTACTAAAGGTACGAAAATAGAGGGTAAGTTAAAATCTGTCATAGAATATGTGTCTCAATTCAAATTTACTATTTCTATCTATTCGAAATATATCTTAAGATTCTTATGATATAATTAAGTATATCTATTATAAGGAATATTGACTATTGTTTTTTTTTAGTTTACAAAATAAAGATTTTGTATAGAATACTTTTTTTTTAGAATACTTTTTTTTAGAATACTAAAGTATTCCATATCTATATGGAATGGAATAGATAATAATAATAAAATTGCAAAAAAGGGGAACTAATTAAAAATATTTGATTTTTCTTTTCCCATTCTCATCGCCTTTCTATCCTTCTAATCAAACTTGAAATTGGATTCAAAAGAAAGCTATTGTGAAAATAAAAGAAATACCTCTTTCAAAATACCCTTTAATTTAACTTTCATTTAAAAAGTAGAAGTGGAATAGAATAACCCGGTTGAAGGGTAATGATCATACGTCTGTAATGCATTGTATGTCCCAGAATAGGTCCCATTCTTCTACCCTTTCCGGGTAGTCGATGGCTATTCACAGCTACTACCTTAACACCAAAGAAGAGTTCGACCCAATTCTTTATTTCTGTCTTAGTGAATCCCGATTCGACATTAGAAGTATATTGATTCTTTCCCAATAAACGAAGACTCTTTTCTGTAAATACTGCGTATTTGATTCCATTATCGTATGATAATACTATATTTTTATTTCTATTTGTTTATTGTATTATACCTTTCTATATTCTAGATATATAGAATAGAAGAATCTCGATTTGTCAAGTCTCTTGATCGTATCAAGATCTATTTAAAATAAATTCGGCTCAATCTTTTTTTTTCTAAAAAAAGATTGAGCCGAATTGAATTGCAATCAATTTAGAAGAATAAAGAAGAATTACTGCATTTCATAACTTATTTTTCTCTTTCCATTTTTCTTCTTTTTTCTTTTATTTAGAACTTCTTTATATCTAGTTTTATCTACTTAATCTATGGTATCCACCGGCGCGAATTCAAATTTGATCGCCTTCCATACTTCACAAGCTGCGGCTAGTTCAGGGCTCCATTTGCAAGCTGCTTTGATAATTTCATTACCTTCACGAGCAAGATCGCGCCCTTCATTACGAGCTTGTACACAGGCTTCTAAAGCCACACGATTAGCTGCTGCACCAGGTGCATTTCCCCAAGGATGTCCTAAAGTTCCTCCACCAAATTGTAATACAGAATCGTCTCCAAAGATTTCGGTCAGAGCTGGCATATGCCAAACATGAATACCCCCTGAAGCCACCGGTATAACACCTGGCATGGATACCCAGTCCTGAGTGAAAAAGATACCGCGAGAACGATCTTTTTCAATAAAATCATCGCGCAATAAATCAACAAAACCTAAAGTTATTTCGCGTTCCCCTTCTAACTTACCTACTACTGTACCGGCGTGGATATGATCTCCCCCCGACATACGCAATGCTTTAGCTAATACACGGAAATGCATACCATGATTTTTCTGTCTATCAATAACTGCATGCATTGCTCGGTGAATGTGAAGAAGTAGGCCGTTGTCGCGGCAATAATGAGACAAACTAGTATTTGCGGTGAATCCTCCAGTTAAGTAGTCATGCATTACAATAGGAACCCCTAATTCCCTTGCAAATACAGCTCTCTTAATCATTTCTTCGCATGTACCTGCAGTCGCATTCAAGTAATGCCCCTTGATTTCACCGGTTTCGGCTTGTGATTTATAAATTGCTTCAGCACAAAAGACAAAACGATCTCTCCAGCGCATAAATGGTTGGGAGTTTACGTTTTCATCATCTTTGGTAAAATCAAGTCCACCGCGTAGACACTCATAACACGCTCTACCGTAATTTTTTGCGGATAATCCCAATTTTGGTTTAATAGTACATCCCAATAAAGGACGACCATACTTGTTCAACTTATCCCTTTCAACTTGGATACCATGAGGCGGACCTTGGAAAGTTTTTGAATAAGTAGGGGGAATTCGTAGATCCTCCAAACGTAGAGCGCGTAGGGCTTTGAAACCAAATACGTTACCCACAATGGAAGTAAACATGTTAGTAACAGAACCCTCTTCAAATAGGTCTAATGGATAAGCTACATAACAGATATATTGATCTGCCTCCCCAGGAACGGGCTCGATGTGATAGCATCGTCCTTTGTAACGATCAAGACTGGTAAGTCCATCAGTCCAAACAGTTGTCCATGTACCAGTAGAAGATTCCGCAGCTACTGCAGCCCCTGCTTCTTCAGGCGGAACCCCGGGCTGAGGAGTTACTCGGAATGCTGCCAAGATATCAGTATCCTTGGTTTCGTACTCCGGGGTGTAGTAAGTCAATTTATAATCCTTAACACCAGCTTTAAATCCAACACTTGCTTTAGTTTCTGTTTGTGGTGACATAAGTCCCTCCCTACAACTCATGAATTAAAAATTCTCACAACGACAGGGTCTACTCGATATGGATTAGGCGTAAATGAAACCTTTACAAAAATCTAAAAAAAAAAAAGATATTCAATTAATATCAACTCATTAAATAAAAAGAGGAGTATGCTTAAGTTAATGAATATGTTTCATTCATATATAATGTGTACACCCTGTGTACGTTCTATCCTATAGGAATTCTACTATAGGAATTCGATAGGAATTGAGTTGTTGTTATGGTAAGTTAACACGGTTCGTTATTAAACCATGGATTTGATTCACCAAATCCATCATTATTGTATACTCTTTGATAGATATAGCGCAACCCAAACCAATCCCTAATCCTTATTTTATAATTTTAAAAGTTCTTAATAGGCCCCTTTGCTATTTTGAATCTAAATACCTAAATACTAAGAAAATTCTCTGTTGACAGCAATCTATGCTTCACAGTAGTATATATTTTGTATATCGAAGTCCTAGATAGGAAGGTAGAGTAGGCACAGATCCTTCACAAAAGGAAAAATTTATATGAAAAAAGATTGATTGAACTTTCCAACAGACTCATTCCATAAGTAAACGATTGAATGGGATTCGCTTGGGCAACGAAATCAAGTGCTAGTACCCTTTTCTTTTTTATTGAATTAACTAATTCATTTCCTTTTGAGTTTTGGATTTTTGGATATTTTTTTTGATTTGATTTGGCATTATTCAACAAGAAAAAAAAAGAAAAATTTCGACAAATTCCTTTTTTTTTAATTATGTGATAATTATGAGAACCAATCCTACTACTTCGCGTCCCGGGGTTTCCACAATTGAAGAAAAAAGCGCAGGGCGTATTGATCAAATTATTGGACCCGTGCTGGATATCACTTTTCCCCCGGGCAAGTTGCCTTATATTTATAATGCTTTGATAGTCAAGAGTCGAGACACTGCTGATAAGCAAATTAATGTGACTTGTGAGGTACAACAATTATTAGGAAATAATCGAGTTAGAGCTGTAGCTATGAGTGCTACAGACGGGTTGATGAGAGGAATGGAAGTGATTGACACGGGAGCTCCTCTCAGTGTTCCAGTCGGTGGAGCTACTCTCGGACGAATTTTTAACGTTCTTGGGGAGCCTATTGACAATTTGGGTCCTGTAGATACTAGTGCAACATTCCCTATTCATAGATCTGCGCCTGCCTTTATCGAGTTAGATACGAAATTATCTATCTTTGAAACGGGTATTAAGGTGGTCGATCTTTTAGCTCCTTATCGACGTGGAGGAAAAATAGGACTATTTGGGGGGGCAGGAGTAGGTAAAACAGTACTCATCATGGAATTAATCAATAACATTGCTAAAGCTCATGGAGGTGTATCCGTATTTGGCGGAGTAGGGGAACGGACTCGTGAAGGAAATGATCTTTATATGGAAATGAAGGAATCTGGAGTAATTAATGAAAAAAATATTGAGGAATCAAAGGTAGCTTTAGTCTATGGCCAAATGAATGAACCACCGGGAGCTCGTATGAGAGTTGGTTTAACTGCCCTAACTATGGCAGAATATTTCCGAGATGTTAATAAGCAAGACGTGCTTTTATTCATCGATAATATCTTTCGTTTTGTTCAAGCAGGATCAGAAGTATCCGCCTTATTAGGGAGAATGCCCTCCGCAGTGGGTTATCAACCTACCCTTAGTACAGAAATGGGTTCTTTGCAAGAAAGAATTACTTCCACCAAAAAGGGATCTATAACTTCGATCCAAGCAGTTTATGTACCTGCGGACGATTTGACCGACCCTGCTCCTGCCACAACATTTGCACATTTGGACGCTACTACCGTACTTTCCAGAGGATTGGCTTCCAAGGGTATTTATCCCGCAGTAGATCCTTTAGATTCAACCTCAACTATGTTACAGCCTCGGATCGTTGGCAACGAACATTATGAAACTGCGCAAAGAGTTAAGGAAACTTTACAACGTTACAAAGAACTTCAGGACATTATCGCAATTCTTGGGTTGGACGAATTATCGGAGGAGGATCGTTTAACTGTAGCAAGAGCACGAAAAATAGAGCGGTTCTTATCACAACCGTTCTTTGTGGCAGAAGTTTTTACCGGTTCCCCAGGAAAGTATGTTGGTCTTGCAGAAACAATTAGGGGATTTCAACTAATCCTTTCCGGAGAATTAGACAGCCTACCCGAACAGGCTTTTTATTTGGTGGGGAACATCGATGAAGCTAGCACGAAAGCTATAAACTTAGAAGAGGAGAGCAAATTGAAGAAATGAAATTAAATCTTTATGTACTGACTCCTAAACGAATTATTTGGGATTGTGAAGTAAAAGAAATCATTTTATCTACTAATAGTGGCCAAATTGGTGTATTACCAAACCACGCCCCCATTAACACAGCTGTAGATATGGGTCCTTTGAGAATACGCCTCCTCGACGACCAATGGTTAACGGCGGTTCTGTGGAGTGGTTTTGCGAGAATAGTTAATAATGAGATCATCATTTTAGGAAATGATGCAGAACTGGGTAGTGACATTGATCCAGAAGAAGCTCAACAGGCACTTGAAATAGCCGAAGCTAACTTGAGTAGAGCTGAGGGTACGAAAGAATTGGTTGAAGCGAAGCTAGCTCTCAGACGAGCTAGGATACGAGTCGAGGCTATCAATTGGATTCCCCCATCCAATTGAAGACAATCCAAAGGTTTCGTTGATACAAAGAAAAAGGAAAGAAGGGTAGAAAAAGTTATTAGATAGCGAAGCGAAGTAAGTCCAATGCTATCTAGTAATTTTTCTACCTACCTACCTACTATTGGATTTGAACCAATGACTCCCGCCGTATGAAAGCAATACTCTAACCACTGAGTTAAGTAGGCAATTTATCACCACAAAAAAGCCCCATTACTTCGATCGATTATAGATCGAATCCTTTTTATAAGCAATACCGCTCCGTTATTGGTATGTTTATGTTATTATTGGTATGTTTATGTTATATAGTAAACGGATCAAAGGAATATCTTCTGGCATTACAGAATATTCATCTTGACAAGAAATTATCTATATGTTAAGATATCTCTGACAAGGGCTATAGCTCAGTTCGGTAGAGCAACTCGCTTACACGTGCGCCAATGCTTTTCAAGGGAACTTATTATGCAATGAACATAATTGAACTTATTGCAAAATCAATGTCTTACTTCATGGATTCGAAAGAATAGGAGAACAGTAGCCTGACAAACAGTCGGTTCAGTCGGATTCAGGTGCCAATTCAGAGTGCTTAATCAAATAGAACCCCTATTGATTTGCTAGTTGATAAGGTAAATATTCAGCCCACTCAATGCTAGGCGTAATGAGGGTAAGGGCCTCCAAAAAACTTCTTTTCGTTCTATGAACTTTAAGGTGTATGAAGTCTCATAGTAAACTCTTGCAGCGGAACGATAGAGACTCCATTTCACTTAGGTTGATTTAATTTAGGCCGGAGGCAGACCTAAGTCAAGGTAATCCTCCTTTGAAACACTTTGGTATTGCTCCTAGATAGATCATAAGACAAATAATCAATCAGAGCACAGGGAGCCATCTTATTATCTTTCCATAAAGAAAAACTATGGCAGATTAACTGATCTTTACATCAGTTGATGAAAGAGCCCAATGCAGAAAAATAAAAATGCATGTTGGGTCTTTGAAACAGTTCGAATCATTTCGATAATAATCCGTTTGATCTGTTTTACCGAGAAGGTCTACGGTTCGAATCCGTATAGCCCTAATATATACGTCTTTTTTTTTATTTTAGGATGGATATCTTATGTTTCCTTTAGTATAATTTTCTTTTCCTTATTAGTACTTGTTTAGACTCGACGGTCGATTGCGCCATAGAATAGAGATAAAAGCATTACCATAGGCTCATTCATCAAAAATCGTAGAGACAGGAAAAGAAAAAAGAATTTTGATCAAATCAAATCAATAGAAGGAAGGATCCCTTAACTGATTTGAATTCCATCCTCCTTCAAATAGGATATGCTCTAAGTCCCTATACTTTCCTATAATGACTGCAACGATTTTCTCCATTTTTGGAATTCCTATTTTGTTTGAAGTATATTACTAGATATATATTATTTAAATATACATTATCTAAATCGATCCACTTTAAATAAAATAGAAAAAAAAGAAAGAGTCAAAAATAAAACTGGCTATTCTGTTTTATAATTCTGAAATAGAGTTCTTTTTTTTTAGTATTACTCCTTATTAGGATGCATACATTAGTCATCCCATTTTAATTAGGTTCTAATCTAATTAGTAGTTAAGTATTTTCTTTTTTATTTAATAGTCTCTGACTATCATTAAATAAAGGGTGGAGCAATTCTTTTTTCTAGAGATTTTAGAGAAAGCGAGACAAAGTGAAGCAAAAGAGTTTTCTTTGTATAAAAATTAGGTCTATATCATATCTAAATAGAAGAGAAATAAAAAAAAGGGGTGGGGATTCCATTGGATGAATCCTTAAGGAGAGACATGTTACAAAAGAAACAAAGGCTAAAGTAAGCCGCTTTTTGCCTTTGGTTTGAACAAAACGGATTCTTGTTTCACCGAGGAAAAGAGAGAAGTTCTGGATAAATTGACAATGTCATGTCAACTTTAATTGACTAATGTAAGTTCCGCCTATTCCACATTAATGGGAGTATATTTATGTTTCTCCTTTACGAATATGATATTTTTTGGACATTTCTAATAATAGCAAGCCTTATTCCTATTTTGGTATTTTGGATTTCTGGACTTTTAGCCCCGGTTAGTGAAGGCCCAGAGAAGCTTTCTAGTTATGAATCGGGTATAGAACCCATGGGGGGGGCTTGGTTACAATTCCGAATACGCTATTACATGTTTGCGCTAGTTTTTGTTGTTTTTGATGTGGAAACGGTCTTTCTCTACCCTTGGGCAATGAGTTTTGACGTATTGGGTATATCCGTTTTTATCGAAGCTTTCATTTTTGTGCTTATCCTAGTTGTTGGTTTAGTTTATGCATGGCGAAAAGGAGCCTTGGAATGGTCTTAACTGAATACTCAGACAAAAAAAAAAAAAAAGAAGGAAAAGATTCCATTGAGACAATTATGAGTTTGATTGAGTTTCCGTTACTCGACCAAACAAGTTCCAATTCCGTTATTTCAACTACACCAAACGATCTTTCGAATTGGTCAAGACTCTCCAGTTTATGGCCCCTTCTATATGGTACCAGTTGTTGTTTCATTGAATTTGCTTCATTAATAGGCTCACGATTCGACTTTGATCGTTATGGATTGGTACCAAGATCAAGTCCTAGGCAAGCGGACCTAATTTTAACAGCTGGTACGGTAACAATGAAAATGGCTCCATCTTTAGTGCGATTATATGAGCAAATGCCTGAACCGAAATACGTCATTGCTATGGGAGCCTGTACTATTACAGGGGGAATGTTCAGTACGGATTCCTATAGTACTGTTCGAGGAATTGATAAGTTAATTCCTGTGGATGTCTACCTGCCGGGTTGCCCACCTAAACCAGAGGCTGTTATAGATGCCCTAACAAAACTTCGTAAGAAGATATCGCGAGAAATAGTTGAGGATCGAACTCTATGTCAAAGTCAAAAGAAAAATAGATCTTTTACCACCCGTCACAAGCTTTATGTTCGGCGCAGTACTCACACAGGAACTTACGAACAAGAATTGCTCTATCAATCACCATCTACTTTAGATATATCTTATGAAACTTTTTTCAAATCCAAAAGTCCAGTATCTTCCTACAAATTAGTGAATTAGGAGGGGTTGTGCAGAAAAAGAAAGAGCAGTGTAATCTTTCAAACTTGCATTTGAAATGTGAAATATTTATACAAAGGGGGAGAGATCACGACAATGCAGCAGGGTTGGTTATCTAATTGGCTAGTCAAACATGAGGTGGTTCATAGATCTTTGGGCTTCGATCACCGAGGAATAGAGACTTTACAAATAAAAGCGGGGGATTGGGATTCCATTGCTGTCATTTTATATGTATATGGTTACAATTATTTACGTTCCCAATGTGCTTATGACGTAGCACCCGGTGGATCTTTAGCTAGCGTGTATCATCTTACGAGAATACAGTATGGTATAGATAACCCAGAAGAAGTATGCATAAAAGTCTTTGCCCAAAAAGATAATCCTAGAATCCCGTCTGTCTTCTGGGTTTGGAGAAGTGCCGATTTTCAAGAACGCGAATCTTATGATATGGTGGGAATTTCTTATGATAATCATCCACGTCTTAAACGTATCTTAATGCCTGAAAGTTGGATAGGCTGGCCTTTACGTAAGGACTATATAACCCCCAATTTCTATGAAATACAAGATGCTCATTGAATGATAATAGATTCATGTTCACTTATACAACTACAGATTTTATTCAAGTCAAGGAATATTTTTACGTTCTGTTCCTAGACGAAACGAAATACTTATTATATTCTAATTAATTACTATTATATTATACAAAAAGGTTCAGATAGACTGAACAAAAAGGGCTTCATTTTGATTTTCCAATTTGGAAAATCACATATTCGTTTCCTTCGTATGAACAGAAAAATACAATGACTCAAAGAAGTTTCTACCACGAACTTTGTACCGCGCGTATTACTTAGAACAACTAGGAAAGTAGGATAAGCAAGAATAAAAAAAAAATTCTTCAGAATAGCGGCTTACAAAATTAATAAGAAATGCAAAAATGAAGAAAAGGGCACCGAATCTCCCCTCTTTCTATACTATACCATAAAGAAAAGAACCAGAGATTTTAACCCTTTTCTAAAAAGAAAAAGAAGTGTTTAGAGATTTATCTACTTACTCTATACTATCTAGATTATTAATGAATATGTACCCCAATCCACCTCAAGGTATTTGTATCAATATCTATTCGGTAGATCCTTTTTTTCTGTGCCAGGAACCAGATTTGAACTGGTGACACGAGGATTTTCAGTCCTCTGCTCTACCAACTGAGCTATCCTGACCCTTTCTTGTGCATCATCCTAGTAAAGTATTTGCATCTATGTCAATTAAAGGGACTTCAAAATCGAATTAATAATCGAGATTCCTTGCCGCTACTCTAATAAAAAAGAAATCATCCATTTAATGAATAGCAAAAGATTCATTGAGTTCTCGTCACACTCCTTTGTGAAAGAGTAGAATGAGAAAGCTAATGAATCTTAAACCCATTGATAAAAGAAAAAAAAAAGGATAACTACTATGGATAGGGAATAAAAGAGGGTTTGGGGATAGAGGGACTTGAACCCTCACGACTTATAAAGTCGACGGATTTTCCTTTTACTAGAAATTTCATTGTTGTCAGTATTGACATGTAGAATGGGACTCTCTCTTTATCCTCGTTCGATTAATCCACTTTTTTAAAGATCTCGAAAACAATGAATTGAAGGATTTGATTACTCAATATTCGATTGGAATGGATTCACAATAATTCTAAAAAAATTCAGAATTTTCTATTTCATAATCATTTCTATTTCATAATCATTCCTAATTTCATTCTAAAAAATAAAAAAAAGAACCTATATTAGGATATGGGTTCCGTGATTAATCGTTTGCTATGTCAGTATCTATACGTGTGTATTAGATGTGCCCTTCTTTCTCTAATTTCCAGGGAGTTACACTACCAACACAACGTAATTACTTCGATTCGTTAGAACAGCTTCCATTGAGTCTCTGCACCTATCCTTTTCCTTTGGGTTTTAGTTTGACAACCACTTATTTTTTCAAAAAAGGGATTTGGCTCAGGATTGCCCATTTTTCATTCCAGGGTTTCTCTGAATTTGGAAGTTACCACTTAGCAGGTTTCCATACCAAGGCTCAATACAATCAAGTCCGTAGCGTCTACCGATTTCGCCATATCCCCATTTTCCTTTTCTTTGAAACCAGGATTCCTTATATAATTTCATCCATTTCTTAGTTTTTTTTGAATCATTGAATTCATTATTCGACGTAGTCTAGCAGCTCATCTCTATTTGAGAAACCCCACTCGCTTATTGCAATTCAGAATTGAATTGATTCTATCGTTGATATATTTGCAATTCAATCGGAATGAATATATCCAAAAGTTTTTCTCTCTCCCGCCCCTCCCCCCCCGCCTTTTTTAGAGTATTCAAAATCATACTATAACGCTTGATATTCATTCTTTTTTTTTCTAATCTGAATTAGAAATTTCATTTGCTATGATTCTATCTTCTCCTTAGTGAACTATTTATACTTAAATTAGTAACAAATAAAAAAAAAAAACAAAATATCTCAAAAATGTATATAATGATCAAATGAAAATGCCAATATTTTGGCATTTTCTCTTTATTATATTATTCATATATATTCTTCTTTTATATGCATAAGATTATTCGTCCGAGCCATATCAAGTTGAAAATATCTGAAATCAAATTCAATATAGAATTTGGAATAGATTCTATTAGAAAAATCTATTTGCGAATTAGAGAAATAAAAAGAAAGTTCAATAAATTCGAGAATCCTATTTAAGAATATCATCTAGAATCCTATTTAAGAATATCATTTAGTTAAGCATATCAAGCTAACTTTATCTTTATGAAATTCGAGTATTTTTTTTCTAATTCTAAGTAGAACTTCCAATTTCGAACTAGTTAATAACTAAGATTAATAATTAAGATCTGACATTTTACGGATTCCCTATATATATTTCTATTTGTTACACTATTTCTGTTATGTAAGCCCACTTAGCTCAGAGGTTAGAGCATCGCATTTGTAATGCGAGGGTCATCGGTTCAAATCCGATAGTCGGCTTTTTTTTCTCTATCGATGTTCCATGAACAAGAATTTCTCTTTTTCTCCGAATTAAATGGGAAATCCAGGGTCTATTATGTCGTTCTACCTTACAATTTTTTTTGCTAGATACAAAGAATAAAAATAAATAATATATATACAAAAAATCCGGATGTTGATGAAATTTCATTTTTTGTGGTACTTTTAGTAGATTTTACTCTGTTTATCCTATTTCATTTTTTGTGGTACTTTTAGTAGATTTTACTCTGTTTATCCTTTAGTTTAATTCAGTTTGAATTTCGATGTATTCTGTAATGTAAATAGAAGAAATTTATTGTGTAAAATAAAATTTCAATAAAATAAAAAAGGAGTCTTCATGTCCCGTTATCGAGGGCCTCGTTTAAAAAAAATACGCCGTCTGGGAGCTTTACCAGGACTCACTAGAAAAACGCCTAAATCCGGAAGTAATCAGAAAAAGAAATTCCATTCTGGGAAAAAAGAGCAATATCGTATTCGTCTTCAAGAAAAACAGAAATTGCGTTTTCATTATGGTCTGACAGAACGTCAATTACTTAGATATGTACATATCGCTGGAAAAGCAAAAAGATCCACGGGTCAGGTTTTACTACAATTACTTGAAATGCGTTTGGATAATATCCTTTTTCGATTGGGTATGGCTTCAACCATTCCTGGGGCCCGGCAATTAGTTAACCATAGACATATTTTAGTTAACGGTCGTATAGTTGATATACCAAGTTTTCGTTGCAAACCCCAAGATATTATTACTACGAAGGATAACCAACGATCAAAACGTCTGGTTCAAAATTCTATTGCTTCATCCGATCCGGGCAAATTGCCAAAGCATTTGACGGTTGACATATTGCAATATAAAGGACTAGTAAAAAAAATTCTAGATAGGAAGTGGGTCGGTCTCAAAGTAAATGAGTTGTTAGTTGTAGAATATTACTCTCGCCAGACTTGAACTTAACGAAAAAAGGAAAGGTTCATAGAATTTTTTCCCCTTCCCCTTTCCCCGAACTAAATCCACCTAAGGCTCTTAATTCGTATTTTACCGTTCACCTAGCAGAAATAGATTAACCCTAGGATCCTTTTTTCTTTTTTGTTATTTCCTCGATGTGTATTTTACATACCACAGTAATTTGCTATAGAGAATTTCTATTAAATAAAGGTATTATTGCTGCAATAAATTGTTATTTAATTTGATACATTGTGATCGCTAACATTGATGAATTAAGAGAAACGGAAAGAGAGGGATTCGAACCCTCGGTAAACAAAAGTCTACATAGCAGTTCCAATGCTACGCCTTGAACCGCTCGGCCATCTCTCCTCTATAATCTTATTATTGAAAATAAACTGAGTGAATAGCGAGTTTTTGTATTCCTGCAGTACAGGTACAGACACAACGGCTCGGGGATTCCATAGCTCCATGGGAAAAATTCCTTTTCATCTAAGTGGAAGGATCCTGTATTTTTTTACTAGGAATTCCGCTTCCTCGAAAAGTTTTTTCTTTGGGGAAAACCAAAATAAAAAGAGAATGGAAGAATTCTTCTTATTCCATAAGAAAATAAAGGAACCGTAGAATTCTATTTGCATAAGGTACGTTACGCCATACAATCTAAATATAAAAAGGGTATGAGGCAATTAATGACTTTGAAAACGCGAAATAGCTGCTGAGAGAAGTTGAGAAATAGGAAAGTGGAATGAAATCCAGTCTTAGTCAAGTATTTCATATCTCTTCTTGTCCAAACAGAAGGAAAAGGAAACAATTTGAGCTGAGCGGAAAATCCATACCTCTCTTATCCTAGAGCATATGGATTGATTTATAAGAATCGAATGTTTTTTTTTATGTTATTTTGTGATAGAATGAAAAGAATTCTATATAGAATGGGTTGGGAATTATGCCTAGATCCCGTATAAATGGAAATTTCATTGATAAGACCTCCTCGATTGTAGCCAATATTTTATTGCAAATAATTCCGACAACCTCCGGGGAAAAAAGGGCATTTACTTATTATAGAGATGGTGCGATTTGACTCTTTTTTTTTTTTTTTTTTTTTAGCCCTACCTACATCTCATTCTTACGAGAAAGAGAGGGGTTCGCATAGAGAGAACAAAATTAGTAAAGGAAACCCACGCTTGGGGAAGGTGAGGTGAACTGACAATTCCTTCTGTCGTGTATCCTCGATTGATGTGGCCTCAGATGCTTCAATTGTAGATTTGAGTATTGAGCGAAAGGTTACACCTACAGGATAGGTTCTGTATTACAGGCCAATCCGACTCTACTAGTACCAATAGGCAGCATAGGGGAGAAAAGCACTACACCTCGAAATAGGAATCAACAAGAGAAAAACTTTGTTAGAAATTAGCCCTTTCCTGATTGGTATCGGGGTTGGGAAGAATGGTTAGGAGAACAAGCAACCATCAGGTTTGTACTTTGGATACCCTTATAACCATCAAAGGTCGTTGAAGTGGCTAATTCCTCTAAATAGGAGGCGTTGAGAACAAAGAAATTCTTGGAGCTATCATTTTCCTCTAGCATTAATAGAATTCATTGGTGTTAAGAAAAACCTCTTGGGGGGAAGGTTGGCTAGAGATTTCTTGGAAAAATACCAGCCCCCTTCGGTCCAT